GAATCTCTTGTCTCCAGCTATTGGAGATCCCATTTCCGTACCAACTCAAGATATGCTTATTGGACTCTATATATTAACGATCGGGAATCGTCGAGGTATTTGTTCAAATAGGTATAATCCATGGAATCGAAGAAACTATCAAAATGAAACGGTTGACGATAATAAGTATACGAAAGAGAAAGAACCCTATTTTTGTAGTTCCTATGATGCACTTGGAGCTTATCGGCAGAAACGAATCAATTTAGATAGTCCTTTGTGGCTCCGGTGGCGACTCGATCAACGTGTCATTGCCTCAAGAGAAGTTCCCATCGAAGTTCAATATGAATCTTTGGGTACCTATCATGAGATTTATGGGCACTATCTAATAGTAAGAAGTGTAAAAAAAGAAATCCTTTGTATATACATTCGAACAACTGTTGGTCATATTTCTTTTTATCGAGAAATAGAAGAAGCCATACAAGGGTTTTGTCGGGCCTACTCATACGATACCTAAGCTAAGTAATTATGTGATACCGTGGGAATTCGGTTCTCTACGGCTCAACCGGTATCATAATTCCTGAATTTCTACGTGAATCAAGATCGAGGAAAGGAAGTCTTCAAATCACTGACTCAAACCCATTGTCGAATCCTACTCAGCGGAATATGGAGGTACTTATGGCAGAACGGGCCGATCTGGTTTTTCACAATAAAGTGATAGATGCAACTGCCATGAAACGACTTATTAGCAGATTAATAGATCACTTCGGAATGGCATATACATCGCACATCCTGGATCAAGTAAAGACTCTGGGTTTCCAGCAAGCCACTGCTACATCCATTTCATTAGGAATTGATGATCTTTTAACAATACCTTCTAAGGGATGGCTAGTCCAAGATGCTGAACAACAAAGTTTGATTTTAGAAAAGCACCATCATTATGGGAATGTACACGCGGTAGAAAAATTGCGTCAATCCATTGAGATATGGTATGCTACAAGTGAATATTTGAGACAAGAAATGCATCCTAATTTTAGGATGACTGATCCTTCTAATCCAGTCCATATAATGTCCTTTTCGGGAGCTAGAGGAAATGCATCTCAGGTACACCAATTAGTAGGTATGAGAGGATTAATGTCGGACCCCCAAGGACAAATGATTGATTTACCCATTCAAAGCAATTTACGCGAAGGACTTTCTTTAACGGAATATATAATTTCCTGCTACGGAGCCCGCAAAGGAGTTGTGGATACTGCTGTACGAACATCAGATGCTGGATACCTCACGCGTAGACTTGTTGAAGTAGTTCAACACATTGTTGTGCGTAGAACAGATTGTGGCACTATCCGAGGTATTTCCGTGAGTCCTCGAAATGGGATGACGGAAAAAATGTTGATCCAAACACTAATTGGTCGTGTATTAGCAGACGATATATATATGGGTCTACGATGCATTGCCACTCGAAATCAAGATATTGGTATTGGACTTGTCAATCGATTCATAACCTTTCGAGCACAATCAATATATATTCGAACCCCCTTTATTTGCAGGAGTACATCTTGGATCTGTAGATTATGTTATGGTCGGAGTCCCACTCATGGCGACCTGGTCGAATTGGGAGAAGCAGTAGGTATTATTGCAGGTCAATCAATTGGGGAACCAGGGACTCAACTAACATTAAGAACTTTTCATACCGGTGGAGTATTTACAGGTGGTACTGCAGAACATGTACGAGCTCCTTCTAATGGAAAAATAAAATTCAATGAGGATTTGGTTCATCCCACACGTACACGTCATGGACATCCTGCTTTTCTATGTTATATAGACCTGTATGTAACTATTGAGAGTCAAGATATTCTACATAATGTGAATATTCCACCAAAAAGTTTTCTTTTAGTTCAAAACGATCAATATGTAGAATCAGAACAAGTGATTGCTGAGATTCGCGCTGGAACATCCACTTTCAATTTTAAAGAGAGGGTTCGAAAACATATTTATTCTGACTCAGAGGGAGAAATGCACTGGAGTACCGATGTGTACCATGCGCCTGAATATAGATATGGTAATGTTCATCTCTTACCAAAAACAAGTCATTTATGGATATTATCAGGAGGTCCGTGCAGATCCAGTATAGTCACTTTTTCGCTCCACAAGGATCAAGATCAAATGAATGTTCATTCTCTTTCTGTCGAACGGAGATATATTTCTGACCTCTCAGTGACTAATGATCGAGTGAGACACAAATTGTTTAGTTCGGATTCTTCCAGTAAAAAAGGGAAGGGGATTCTTGATTATTCAGGACCTGATCGAATCATATCTAATGGTCATTGGAATTTCCTATATCCTGCCATTCTCCACGAGAATTCTGATTTATTGGCGAAAAGGCGAAGAAATAGATTCATCATCCCATTCCAATATGATCAAGAACGGGAGAAAGAACTAATGCCCCGTTCTGGTATCTCGATTGAAATACCCATAAATGGGATTTTACGTAGAAATAGTATTCTTGCTTATTTCGACGATC